ACCGGATTCTAAATTGTAACCAAGCATCGCCCATTGGTTCTATACCCGACTCATAAGTAGAAAGTTTCTCCGGCCCTTTGCTAATCGGGGCTAACACTCCGGAAATGAAAAATGCCAAAATAGGAACAAGGATGGATATTATTAGAAATGCCCAAAAAAAATCATATTCGTAAAGCAGAAACATAAACGCACCCCTATGAACGTGGAAAATATACCGGATTCTATTGGTCGATTCGAATTGGAATTGTCAAGTCATCCATAACTATTTAGAACTATTTAGTCAAAACAAGAATTCATTTTGGTCGAACCGCCTAGTTTGCTTTGTTTATTGGTTTATTGTAGGGCATATCTCATTGCAAGATTCATCGACTTGGAATCCGATTTTATTTCCATTATACTTATTTCCATTTTATTTAGTTAGTAGAACCTTCTAACTATATATTACTCTTATACAAATTCTCCTGTTTCTCTTGTTTTTTTCTCTAAAGACGGGGAATTCTAAATTAATTACTTATCTTATTTCTTCTTTAATTAGAAATTCTTTAAAGATTTCTATTTTTTTCTATAATTTTCTATAAATAGAATCAGGAGGTCTTTATTTTAATTTTTTTTTTTTCTTAGTGATTTAGAATTGAACAAGTAATCAAATAGAAGAGAATGTATAGGAATTTCCATCTCAAGATTTAGAAGATCCTGTGTTGATATATTCCTTTTATTATTATTTTATTATTATTTAATAATAGTATTAGGATTCGAATCCAGGTGGAGGGGTTTTTCTTGGTTGAATACAGAAAAAGAAGACTATCTTTTTTGTGTTGTGCTTCGCTAGGTCGAGGTAAGTAAGGTATACGAAGGAAAAGCCTATTTGACAATGAAAGTGACCAAAGATATTCGTTTTTCAAAAAACTTTAGCTTGTACACAAATACAGCAGGCCCTTCCTAAATCCATGTGAATTCCTCTTCGTAGTTTTTCATTTCACCAGGCCCGTGAAATGATTTGACTTCCAAAATTCAATAAGATTGGGGATATCAAAAGAAAGGGAGTCTCACAAATTCTTTTATTGTGGATATGAATATGTAATTCGCCTCCGAAGATTAATGACGAAAGGTTGGTTTGTTTATCTGCAATTGAAAAAATCAATATCGATTGGATCCATTGATATGCGTTTTTTCTTTCATCTGCTTAAACGATTGCCGTGAGTAAACTTATAGGAATAATTGGATTTCACTTAGTTACAAGCAAGAAATAATAATGAAGAAATGAAAATTATACAATTTTTTTTTGCATTTTTCATTTTTACATTTTTATAGGGCTATACGGACTCGAACCGTAGACCTTCTCGGTAAAACAGATCAAACTTATTATTATTAAAATGATCTGAACTGTTTAAAAAACCCAACATGCATTTTTTTTGCATTGGGCTCTTTCATTAACTGATATTTATATCAGTTAGTCTGCCATTTTTTTTCTTGACAGAAAAAAAGATAAGGAAATGGCTCCATGTGCTCTGATTCATTATTTGGGAGCATTACCAAAGTGTTTCAAAGGTGGGATTATCTTGACGTAGGTCTGTCTCTGGCCTAGATCAACCTAAGTTAAATGAAGTCTCTATCGTTCTGCTTAAAAAATCAAATATGAAACTTCATACACCTTAAAGTTCATATGACGAAAAGAGATTTTTTTGAGGTCCTTATACTCATTATGCCTAGCATTGAATAGACTGGGTATTCACCTTATCAAGATCTCAAATCAATGATGGGGTCTGTTTGGCACCTCCTAAATGGGCGTCCAAATTGGACCGAACCCTTTGTCAGGCTATGGTTCCCTCAAAGTTATGGAGTAAGACATCGATTTCTCAACAAGATCAATTTTTCTGATTGTATGATGAACTCCCTTGAAAAACATTGGCGCGCGTGTAAACGAGTTGCTCTACCAACTGAGCTATAGCCCTTAGTGCTTGTGATACATATTTTATCATGTAGATAAATTCTTGTCAAGATAAATATTCCATGATCCAACATCAACAATCTTTGATCTCTTTGAGTGGTATTCCTTAGATTAGTATTGCTTATAAGTAATATGATATTTATAATCCATCGACAGGATGGGTTTCATTTGGTTCTCTTTGGGATGATAAATGACCTACTTAACTCAGTGGTTAGAGTACTGCTTTCATACGGCGGGAGTCATTGGTTCAAATCCAATAGTAGGTAAAACTTATTAGATACCATTGACTCTGGTATCTAATAAGGTTTACGACCCACCTTTAGTGATATTTATTTTTTGATTTTGTATCTTTTCTATTTCATTTTTTAATTTTAATTTTTTCATCAGAATTGGATTCTGTTTGATTGTATTTGATTGTATTCACCCGACAGAATCTAAATAGGATTAGAAAGAGAACTTCTTTTTATTATTCGAACGTACCAACTAGTTATGAAATCGGATTGATAGCCTCCACCCGTGTTCTAGCTCGTCGGAGAGCTAGATTTGCCTCAA